CGATGGATGGTCCAATACTGAATAAACGAGCATCGCCCCTAGATGGAAGAAGGTTCTCTTTGAAAAGTAGTTTTGTACCATCCGCTAGAGCTTGAAGAATTCCTAAAGGGCCGGCATATTCAGGTCCAATACGTTGTTGTATCCCTGCAGATATTTCTCTTTCTAACCAAACAATCACGAGTACACCTATTGTGATTCCTAATACAAGAGTAAAAATGGGGATAAGTATCCATATGATCCCATAGACTTCTTTTAGGGATTCCAATTTGAAAAAAGAATTAATAGCCTGTAGTTCGGTTGTATCAATTATCATTTTAACGATCAACTTCTCCCATAATGATATCTATGCTACCTAGTATCGTCATAATATCAGCCAATTTCATTCTTTTAACTAACTGAGGAAGAATTTGCAAATTGATAAAACCCGGTGGACGAATTTTCCATCTCCAAGGAAAAACACTTCGATCTCCTACCAGAAAAATTCCCAATTCTCCTTTTGGTGCCTCAACTCTCACATAAAGTTCTTGTTTCGACAATTCAAAGGTCGGAGAAGGTTTTTTACTAATAAATCGATATTCAAAATCATTCCATTCGGGATCTTTTACTCTATCAATATCAAAACGCCGGATTTCTAAATTCTCATAAGGGCCTCCTGGAATTCCTTCCAGAGCCTGTTGTATAATTTTTATGGATTCTGTCATTTCGCGGATTCGTACTAAATAACGAGCTAATGAATCACCTTCGTTTTGCCATTGAACCTCCCAATCAAATTCGTCATAACACTCATAATGATCAACTTTACGAAGATCCCATTGTATTCCGGAAGCTCGTAGCATTGGTCCTGATAAACCCCAATTTAGTGCTTCTTCTCCGCCGATAATGCCTACGCCTTCAACTCGTTCTAAAAAAATAGGATTACGTGTAATAAATTTTTGATATTCAGCAACCCCTGTTAAAAAGTAATCGCAAAAATCCAAACATTTATCTATCCAGCCATGAGGTAGATCAGCGGCTACTCCTCCTATGCGAAAAAAATTATGCATCATTCGCATACCGGTAGCAGCTTCGAATAGGTCATATATCAATTCTCTTTCTCGAAAAATATAGAAGAAGGGGGTCTGTGCGCCAATATCTGCCATAAAGGGACCAAGCCATAACAAATGGGAAGCGATACGACTCAACTCCAACAAAATGGCTCGGATATAGCTAGCTCTTTTAGGTACTTGAATATTTCCTAATTGTTCAGGTCCATTTACGGTTATTGCTTCTGTGAACATAGTAGCTAAATAATCCCAACGTGTTACATAGGGTAAATATTGTACAATTGTTCGATTTTCCGCAATTTTCTCCATCCCTCTGTGTAAATAACCCAATATTGGTTCACAATCAATAACATCTTCACCATCTAAAGTAACGATGAGTCGAAGAACACCGTGCATTGATGGGTGATGAGGGCCCATATTGACTATCATGAGGTCTTTTCTTGTAGCTGGTACAGTCATAAGTTTTTTACCCATTCATTCTTCCATGAATTGCTGAAAGTGAAAAGAAGTTTATCAAAATTTAAACGAATAAAAAATAAAAAAAGTACTTAAAATGACACGACTCTTCTAATTAACGAGTTTTGGTCTCTCGAATACTCAATAGACCAATTAATTCTTTATAACGTACTCTATTTTTTTTTGCCAAATAAGCCAACAGCCGTTGACGTTTTCCCAAAATTTTTCGTAAGCCTCTTTGAGATAAATAGTCTTTTTTGTGCAATTCCAAATGTGAAGTAAGTCTCCGTATCTTATTGGTAAAACGGAATACTTGAAATTCAACAGACCCCCTCTTTTCTTCTTCAGAAATGACTGAAATGAGTGTATTTTTTACCATAAAAGATTGCTACCCCCCCTTTTTTACAGATATGTTTTTTTACCGATGAGTAATAATAATGGTATTTATTTTAATGTGGTATATATAATAATTTGAATTTCGTTATGGACTCCTAATTTTATTAATTTACATGAATTAATTCCGTTTTAAATTAAATTTGATTCAGATAGGAATAGAAAAAAGTGATACATTTTTCCATTCAGAAAGGGGCATAATTTAGACCTAAAATTAATAAGATTCTGTTAATTGATTTCTAGGTCTAATTGATACGTTATTGGTTTTATTATCTATATTAAAAGTGAAAATGGGATGTAAAACAGGTCATGTGTGAATCTCTTTCCTTTCATATACCCTACAGGGTAGAGCAGATATACGAAAAATGTACTATCAATGACTTTTCAATCGTGGATACATATATATCCTTAACATACTGAAACGACTGCCGTTATTGGTATCAAACCAATAGCGATTCATACAAGCCAAATCTTCTAATCGATAATTAGGCCAAAGAAAAAACTTTAATTTAATTAATTCTTTTTTATCTTTATCAAGATCTTTCCTTTTGTCCAAAAGTTGACTAGAGTTGTTCTTGGTACAAAATACTGAATTTTTATCAACACTATTCCTATTTTTTGAAGTGAAACAAATTAGGATTCTCAACTCTCTACGGCACCTGGTCGATAAAATATTTTCAGGAACAAGTAAATCAAAACGATTCTTATCAACGTATGTTTGTTCTCGGTATCCTTGATTAGTTTGGTGCTTATTCTTATGAACTACTGAAATACCTAAGATTTGATACATAATAAATTGTCCATCATTTTTTACAGACAGGCGGTCAGGTTCGATAACCAATACTCCCCTTTTGATCAATTCTGTAAGACTTAAATTCTTCTGAATCAGCATTATATCCAAACTCATTTCTCTTCTTTGAATCGAAGATATAGTAATTTTTCTTGGATTTATCAGTCGAAGCAGGAGACAATATATTTTGACATTATTGATCATTCTTTGATTCAAAGCATCGCCCCATCTCAATTGAAAAACTAAATAACGTTTTAGGAAAAAATCCAGTTCTGCTTCCGTTTTACTTTTGTATTGCTTTTTCTTTTTACCCGCTTTTATCTTTGATACTGCATAATCCTCTTCATTATCTTTTTCTTGCTTTGTCTTTGTTGGGGGAACGGATCCAAGATTCCCCTGTTTTTGTGCATCTGATCTAAGATCTTCTTGGTCCGCAGGGGTTTCTTTTTCTTTTTGATTCTGATTTTTATTCTTTATTTGTTTATTCGATGGTATAACACATTCCGTCTTTTGCTTTCCATCGACGTTTTTATTGTTACTAATAACATTTTCATTTAGATTCAAATTGAAAAGAAGTACTTTGCTTGGTATAACCCACGGTTTCATTTTATATAGATTATAAAGGAGTACGAATTCTGGAAAGAACCAAAATTCCAGACTCGAGATGGGACGATTTAATATTTCTTCATTCATTCCCATCCAATCCAAAAAAAGTTTTTTTGGACTTGGCGAGTTTATTTTGGGATTTTGCGGAAGCAGAAGATAAAAAGGGCCTTTTTTATCAATTTTATCAATTATTTGATAATTGTTAGTACCAATCTTAGTATTTTGATTACTCTTAGTATTGATTTTGACCCAGGATTCAATATCGACCCTTTTTCTAAGAAAAAATTTGATGATTTTCCAATCAAAATATTTTCTATCGGTATTTTTTTCCATATATCTAATATTACCTTTTACTAGATAAGGATTGATAGGGATACTCTCCAACATATCAAAAAGGTTGTGTTTATATGTGTTAGAATTATAATAAAAATCTTGATTCTTATTTACTTGTACTTGAAAGGGTGATTCATAAATAGATGGGTCCCTCATTTTTTGATAATTAATATATTTATATGATAAAAGATCATATCTAGAGTTTTTTTGAAAATTCTCTTTTTGATTCAATAATGAATATACTTCAGAATCCTTTTGTTTTTTGTAATGGCCCTTTTCATATGAATTCAATTTGAAATTTTGATTTTGAGCCATATGATGTTGATTAACTCTATTTCTCCATTTTTCTGATATTAATTTAGACCATCTAATCGAGGGTAAATCGTATTGATAATGTCCTTTTAACCAACCTTTCCATTGATCCATCCCATAACTCGGAAGTTTCTTAAGACTTAATTCATTCTGAATTATTCCTTGTTTTTCAAACGAATGCTTTATTTCAGTTTTAAGAAAAAAAGAGGTTCCGAGGTAGTGAAAAAAAGATCTTAATTTATACAAGTTACTAACTTTAGTTTGTGATAATTTGTAAAATACATATGCTTGTGACAAGTAGGATAAATCACAAAAAATATATGAATTTGTCTTATTGTTAATAGTATCAATTGATTTTTTTATAGTCGAAATAAAGTAAATTGTATTTTGATTTTTTTTATTAATCCTTTCTTTATTTGCTTTATTAATGGATTTATCCATAATTTTTTTTATTGATTCAATAAAAAGTTGTGTATTCAGTCTGGTAATATTAATGATAAATAAAAATATATCTATGTATATTCTTTCAACGAAAATTTTTATAAAAGAATTGAATTTAGAGAATAATCGGGCATTTCTTTTTTTTAATATTTGCCAAATGTTTTTTGGCAATTCTAATCTTTTAGTATTCCAATTTCTTTTATTAGGACTTATATATATTCTTGGCGTTGGGGTTATTTTTTTTTTTTCTTTTATAATTCTTTCTATTTGATTTCTGATTGTACTTGTTCTATGAGACATATCCTTCTTTTTTTTTTCTGTCAGTGAAGAATTTGTCCAATTTGGAGAGTTAATTTTACTAAAGGATTCATGAATTATCTGATTGCTGATTATGGAATCTTTTTCGTTTTTAGTTTCATTCGATTCATATACTTCTCTGAATCTAAATAATATAATTGGATTTAATTTAGAAAGTTCTTTTATTAGTCTTTTTAGAAATAAAAAACTTTCGATAATCCATTTTTTTGTTTCTTTTGAAACTCTTAGAAGTAATTTTGTTTTTCTCTTTAAAACTTTTAGAGCTAGAAAATATGCCCTTTTGAATTTTATAATTTTTGTTTCCAGCT